AGTATCTTTGGTTTCATAGTCAGGAGTATAATAAGTCAATTTGTAATCTTTAACACCAGCTTTGAATCCAGCACTTGCTTTAGTCTCTGTTTGTGGTGACATAAGTCCCTCCCTACAACTCATGAATTAAGAATTCTTACAACAACAAGGTCTACTCGATATGTATTAGGCGTAAATAACTCAAAACCTTTGACAACAATTTTTCAAACACAAAATATTTAACGAATATTATAAACTAATTAAAATGTTAAAATTGGTTTGTTATTAGACCATGTATTTGATAAATAAAATACATCATTATTGTATATCTATATTATTGTATACTCTTTTATATATATGGTGCAACCCAATCCTTGTTTTGCAAGTTTATAATGGAGGAGTATATCCCTTCTTAATTATTAATCTAAGAAATGAAATACTAATAAAAATTCCCTCTTGACAGTGATATATGTTGTATATGTAAATCCTAGATGTGAAACTAGGCATAAATCGTAGTATAAAACACAAAAATCCATAAAAAAAGAAATAAAGATTGGTTGAACTTGAAAATTTCATCATTCAATGTGTAGTGTAAATGATTGAATTGGATTCATTTGAGTGGTACAAACTAAATCGAATGCTAACTCCATTTATTTATTATTGAATTAACTGATCAATTTGATATCGGACATATTTTTTTCGGTACTATTCAAAAATTTCGACATATTTTACTTTATTATTATGAGAACAAATCCTACTACTTCTGGTCTTGGCGTTTCCACGCTTGAAGAAAAAAACCTAGGGCGTATCGCTCAAATTATTGGCCCGGTATTGGATGTCGTTTTTACCCCTGGCAAAATGCCTAATATTTATAATGCTTTAGTAGTTAAGGGTCGAGATACTGCCGGTCCACAAATTAATGTTACTTGCGAGGTACAACAATTATTAGGAAATAATCGAGTTAGAGCTGTCGCTATGAATGCTACAGATGGGCTGATGAGAGGGATGGAAGTGATTGACACGGGAACTCCTCTAAGTGTTCCAGTCGGAGGAGCTACTCTTGGACGAATTTTCAATGTTCTTGGGGAGCCTGTTGATAATTTAGGTCCCGTAGATACTCGCACAACATCTCCTATTCATAGATCGGCGCCTGCCTTTATACAGTTAGATACAAAATTATCAATCTTTGAAACAGGAATTAAAGTAGTGGATCTTTTAGCTCCCTATCGCCGTGGAGGAAAAATAGGGTTATTTGGAGGAGCTGGAGTAGGTAAAACAGTACTCATCATGGAATTGATCAACAACATTGCCAAAGCTCATGGAGGCGTATCCGTATTTGGCGGAGTAGGCGAACGTACTCGTGAAGGAAATGATCTCTACATGGAAATGAAAGAATCTGGAGTCATTAATGAAAAAAATATTGCAGAATCAAAAGTGGCTCTAGTCTATGGTCAAATGAATGAACCTCCGGGAGCTCGTATGAGAGTTGGTTTGACTGCCCTAACCATGGCAGAATATTTCCGGGATGTTAATGAGCAAGACGTACTTTTATTCATCGACAATATCTTTCGTTTCGTCCAAGCAGGATCGGAAGTATCCGCCTTATTAGGGAGAATGCCTTCTGCAGTAGGTTATCAACCTACACTTAGTACAGAAATGGGTTCTTTGCAAGAAAGAATTACTTCTACCAAAGAGGGATCCATAACTTCGATCCAAGCAGTTTATGTACCTGCGGACGATTTGACCGACCCTGCTCCTGCCGCGACATTTGCACATTTAGATGCTACTACCGTACTATCAAGAGGATTAGCTGCCAAAGGTATTTATCCGGCAGTGGATCCTTTAGATTCCACGTCAACTATGTTACAACCTCGGATTGTTGGCGAGGAACATTATGAAATTGCGCAAAGAGTTAAGCAAACTTCACAACGTTACAAAGAACTTCAAGACATTATAGCTATACTTGGGTTGGACGAATTATCCGAGGAGGACCGTTTAACTGTAGCAAGAGCACGAAAAATTGAGCGTTTTTTGTCACAACCCTTCTTCGTGGCAGAAGTATTTACTGGTTCTCCAGGTAAATATGTTGCTCTCGCAGAAACAATTAAGGGGTTTCAATTGATTCTTTCCGGAGAATTAGATGGTCTTCCCGAGCAGGCCTTTTATTTGGTGGGTAACATTGATGAAGCTACCGCGAAAGCTATGAACTTAGAAGGGGAGAGCAATTTGAAGAAATGACCTTAAATCTTTGTGTACTGACTCCTAATCGAATTATTTTGGATTCAGAAGTGAAAGAAATCATTTTATCTACTAATAGTGGCCAAATTGGTGTATTACCAAACCATGCCCCTATTGCTACAGCTGTAGATATCGGTCTTTTGAGAATACGCCTCAATGACCAATGGTTAACTGTGGCTCTGATGGGCGGTTTCGCTAGGATAGGTAATAATGAGATCACTATTTTAGGAAATGATGCAGAGATGAGTACTGACATTGATCCGCAAGAAGCTCAACAAGCTCT